TTAGAATTAGACGAGATTCTACGAAAAAAAAAAATTTCATTTTTTTATTTCTTTTTTTTTTTTTTCTTTTGGTGTGAATTTGACACGACTTGGAAAACCCTGCCTTTTCTATTTCGAATTTTAAAAAAGTTCTATAATTATAATATTTATATACAATGAAGTGATACCGTGGATTCTTACAAAAGAGACAGAAATGATTCTTTCTCTTTCAATTTCAATAGAATACTTGCTCATATTTAGTTAATAACCCGAGTAATTGGATCTCTATGCTTATTCTGATAGGAATACTCAAATTTTTTCATCGAATGACTATTCATCTATTTTATTTTTATGCAAATAGGGGGCAAGAAAGCTCTATGAAAAAATGGTGGTTCAATTCGATGTTGTCTAAGAAGGAGTTAAAACTCAGCTGTCGATTAAATAAATCAATGGGAAGTCTTGGCCCTAGTGAAAATACTAGTCGAGGGGAAGATCCGAGTCTAAATGATACAGAAAAAAACAGTTCTAGTTGGTGGAATAGTGACAGTACTAGTTACAGTAATGTTGATCATTTTTTTAGTGTCATGGACATTCGGAATTTCATCTCGGATGATACTTTTTTACTTAGAGATAGTAAGGGGAACCGTTATTCCATATATTTTGATATTGAAAATCAAATTTTTGAGATTGACAACGATCATTCTTTTCTGAGTGAACTACAAAGTTCTTCTTCAAATGATTTGAATTCAAGTTATCTGAGCACTAGATCTACGAGTGGCGATATCTATAATGATCATTACATGGGTGATACTAAATATAGTTGGGATAATCACATTAATAATTGCATTGACAGTTATCTTAATTATCAAATCCGTATTGGAAGTTCCATTCTAAGTGGTATTGACAGTTACATTTTGAGTTACATTTTTAATGAAAGTGGAAATAGGAGTCAAAGTTTCAGTAGAAGAACTATCGCGAATGGTAGTAATTTAACTAGAAAAGAAAGTTCTAATAATCTTGATGTAACTCAAAACTATAGGCATTTGTGGGTTCAATGCGAAAATTGTGATGGATTAAATTATAAGAAATTGCTTAAGTCAAAAATGAATATTTGTGAACAATGTGGATATCATTTGAAAATGAGTAGTTCAGATAGAATCGAACTTCCGATTGATCAGGGTACTTGGAATCCTATGGATGAAGACATGGTTTCGATAGATCCCATTGAATTTCATTCGGAGGAGGAAGCTTATAAAGATCGTATTGATTCTTATCAAAGAAAGACCGGGTTAACTGAAGCCGTTCAAACAGGTATAGGTCAACTAAATGGTATTCCTGTAGCAATTGGGGTTATGGATTTTCAGTTTATGGGGGGTAGTATGGGATCTGTAGTGGGGGAAAAAATAACCCGGTTGATTGAGTATGCCACCAAAAAATTCTTACCCCTTATTATAGTATGTGCTTCCGGCGGGGCACGAATGCAAGAAGGAAGCTTGAGCTTAATGCAAATGGCTAAAATATCGTCTGTTTTATATGATTATCAATCAAATAAAAAGTTATTCTATGTATCAATCCTTACATCTCCCACTACTGGTGGAGTGACAGCCAGTTTTGGTATGTTGGGGGATATCATTATTGCCGAACCCAACGCCTACATTGCATTTGCGGGTAAAAGAGTAATTGAACAAACATTGAATAAGACAGTACCTGAAGGTTCACAAGCAGCCGAATATTTATTCCAGAAGGGTTTATTCGATCTAATCGTACCGCGTAATCTTTTAAAAGACGTTCTAAGCGAGTTATTTCAGCTGCACGCTTTTTTTCCTTTGAATCAAGTCGAACATTAAGATCAATTAGTTGTGTCAAAAATCAAAGGAAAAAACAAAACATAAGAATGGGAGTTTTTGGTTGGCGAAACCCTAATTATAGAATAGCAAAGAATCAAAAAGTGTGAATAATTATTTTATTGTTATTGTGGAAAGCGCATTTCTTTTTTAGTTATACATTCCTTGTACTTATTATATATACTCTATTCACTTCTATATTAGATTCGATAGAATCTATCGAATTAGAATTCTAATTAATTCGTTAATATAATAACATAATAACAAACAAAAAAATATAACAAACAGGTACAATATAGTAAGTCGAGGTACCCATTTTATGACAACTTTCACCTTTCCCTCTGTTTTGGTGCCTTTAGTAGGCCTAGTATTTCCGGCAATTGCAATGGCGTCTTTATTTCTTCATGTTCAAAAAAACAAGATTGTTTAGATCCTGTGGACTAAATTAAATTTTTCAAGATTTAGACTTGAATCATAATACAGATATCAATTTAGCAGAATGATCTACCCCGTGATTTTTTTAGAACATAAATAAACGAACCCTTATGCATGTGTTGTGTAAACATGACATTAGGGGTAGATGTTATTATTTTCAATCTAACTAATTGAAAGTAAAGATTCACATCAGAATAGTACTAGTTGATGAGAGTTACATCGGACACAAAAAGAGTAAGGAAAGTCAAATTTAAAAATTTATTTAAGATATTTTTTCAATTCAAATTTAATGCTTAATGCAACCAGATCTAGTATGAATTGGCGATCAGAACGTATATGGATAGAACTTATAACGGGATCTCGAAAAATAAGTAATTTCTGCTGGGCATTTATCCTTTTTTTAGGTTCATTAGGATTCTTATTGGTTGGAATTTCCAGCTATCTTGGTAGTAATTTGATATCTTTATTTCCCCCCCAGCAAATCATTTTTTTTCCACAAGGGATCGTGATGTCTTTCTATGGGATCGCGGGCCTCTTTATTAGCTCCTATTTGTGGTGTACAATTGCGTGGAATGTAGGTAGTGGTTATGATCGATTCGATAGAAAAGAAGGACTCGTATGTATTTTTCGTTGGGGATTTCCTGGAAAAAATCGTCGCATCTTCCTCCGCTTTCTTATAAAAGATATTCAGTCTATTCGAATAGAACTTAAAGAAGGTATTTATACTCGCCGTGTCCTTTATCTGGAAATCAGAGGTCAGGGGGCCATTCCCTTGACTCGTACTGATGAGAATTTGACTCCGCGGGAAATTGAACAAAAAGCTGCCGAATTGGCCTATTTCTTGCGTGTCCCAATTGAAGGATTTTAAAAGGAATGCTTTTCCTTCTTAGCTCCGAGTAAAATACAGTAAAATAAGAACTCTACAAGCCTATTTGACTATTTTCATACAGCATACCTTAACAGAAACGGAAATTTCATCAGAATACCTATTCGGACCAAAGCAAACATATACAGAACAACCAAAAAGTTGTTTTTGTCTACAAATTTTTCTACAAACTCCAAAAAGGGCTCTTTTCTTCGCATAGAGTCGACGAACGCGACGAATTCGTTAACCATTTCTTTTCTAGATGAAAAAAAAAAAAAATGGAAAAAAAGAAAGCATTTATTCCTTGTCTATATCTTGCATCTATAGTATTTTTACCATGGTGGATCTCTCTATCATTTCAAAAAAGTCTGGAATCTTGGGTTACTAATTGGTGGAATATTAAGCAATCTGAGCCTTTTTTGAATGATATTCAAGAAATGAGTCTTCTAGAAAAATTCATAGAAATAGAGGATCTTCGCTTGTTGGACGAAATGATAAAGGAATACCCGGAAACACATCTACAAAAGCTTCGTATAGGAATACACAATGAAACGATTCAATTGATCAAGATGCACAATCAGGATTGTATACATATAATTTTGCACTTATCGACAAATATAATCTGTTTCTTTATTCTAAGCGGTTATTCTATTCTGGGGAATAAAGAACTTATTGTTCTTAACTCTTGGGTTCAGGAATTCCTATATAACTTAAGCGACACAATAAAAGCTTTTTCTATTCTTTTATTAACTGATTTATGTATCGGATTTCATTCGCCCCACGGTTGGGAACTAATGATTGGTTCTATCTACAAAGATTTTGGGTTTGCTCATAATGATCAAATTATATCTGGTCTTGTCTCCACTTTTCCAGTCATTCTAGATACAATTTTGAAATATTGGATTTTCCGTTATTTAAATCGTGTGTCCCCATCACTTGTAGTGATTTATCATTCAATGAATGATTGAAACGAAAAAAGATATACGGATATTAATTCAATTATAATTTATAATTATAATGTTTATTACTTTGTACATAATCAAAGCATTCAAAATCGTACTTATTCTATTTCTACCCATCCCAGGTGGGGAGTTCCCCCCATATTCCAGTAATATTATTTCAGTAAATTCAGTTCAGTAAAGTAAATAGTAAATAGCAGAATCGTGGATAGGGAACTATACTAGGAACCTACCCAATTTATTGTAGAAATTTTCGGGATCAACGATTGGACCATGCAAACTAGAAATACTTTTTCTTGGCTAAAAGAACAGATTACTCGATCCATTTCCGTATCGCTCATGATATATATAATAACTCGGTCATCCATTTCAAATGCGTACCCCATTTTTGCACAGCAAAATTATGAAAATCCACGAGAAGCTACTGGACGTATTGTCTGTGCCAATTGCCATTTAGCTAATAAGCCCGTGGATATTGAGGTTCCACAAGCAGTTCTTCCTGATACTGTATTTGAAGCAGTTGTTCGAATTCCTTATGATATGCAAGTAAAACAAGTTCTTGCTAACGGCAAAAAGGGAGGTTTGAATGTGGGGGCTGTTCTTATTTTACCTGAGGGATTTGAATTAGCCCCACCCGAACGTATTGCTCCGGAGATGAAAGAAAAGATAGGCAATCTTTCTTTTCAGAGCTATCGCCCCAATAAAAAAAATATTCTTGTGATAGGCCCTGTTCCCGGGCAAAAATATAGTGAAATCACCTTTCCTATTCTTTCACCAGACCCTGCTACTAAGAAAGATGTTCACTTCTTAAAATATCCGATATACGTAGGCGGTAATAGGGGAAGGGGTCAGATTTATCCTGACGGAAGTAAGAGTAATAATACCGTTTATAATGCTACAGCAGCCGGGATAGTAAAG